ATCCCTCTTCTTTTTTTCTTTTTCGTTTCCCATTTATCATCAACCAAATGGGGGAATTTCCATTTCTTCGACTAGTACCGATTCGATTGATGGGAGAGAGGCATATGTGGATTAGTACAATTATTATATTATTAGCATCAGATTCAGGATTCCACGGGATACCGTACTGTACTGGGTCTGGCTTTTTCAATTACTCCCGATCTGTGAAATATGAAATAGAGTAGAGTATTGTATGTTTCCCGGGAGTACATACATAAATGGAATTTGTACAATATAAAATAAATTGAACATAGTTACTGTGTATAGAATAGTATAGAATACTTTTATTTTAAGATTAAAATAAAAGTATATCCTTTTCGGGCCCTATTTTGTGTAACCTCAATTTCAAATTTTACTAATTTGAAATAATCTATCTCATTCAAATTTCGCATTGAGCTTTTGATATATGCGTCCCATTACTAATCCAATGAAAGAGGATATTCAAAAAATAAAGATCAAACAAGGATCACTTTTTTATTAGCGAGGTAATGAATTTTTTTTTTTTATAAGGGTTTTTCCTTGAAAGAACAAACTTTATAAATTTATATATAAATATATAAAAAAATAGTTAATTTGATGGAATATTCGATTTTTTTATACCGGAATTTGTACTCGTCTTTATCATACTTCTTTTGTTTTCCAAGAAGATTGGATCATTAAAAAAAGGAGTTTATAACTTAGCTCCTTCCTTTTTTTTTCATTGAGCTTCTATTGTTTGTTGGGGTTTGTTTAGAACCAATGGTAAGTGGAAAGGCGGTTAGATGATACTTCATCAGATGATTGTACAAAGAGGGCGGTAGGTTATAGAAAAGAAAGAATGGAAAAGAATGATAAATAAATAAAGGAATTATTGATTGTATTGGGAATCAAATTTTGAGTTCAGTATGGATAAAAGATCGTCCTATGTTATACTATTCAATTCTTGACGATGAATCGATTTGATAGCTCCGATATTGTTATTCATGATATTGATCCGATTCGATATCATCGAGATGTAATGCATCCCATTGAATTTACAGGCGAAAGATTTTTTATCTCTATGGGATTAACTCCCGAGTTATTGCGAATTAAAGAAAAATTAAACAATGAGATTATGGAAGTAAATATTCTCGCATTTATTGCTACTGCACTGTTTATTCTAGTTCCTACTGCTTTTTTACTTATAATATACGTAAAAACAGTCAGCCAAGGTGATTAATTTGAATTAAACTTGATTTTTTATTTCTTATCAATAATTGCAGAGAAGAAAAGGATAAAAATTTCGCGTCTTAAATGAAATGGGCAGACTAGAATCAGTCGTATTCTATGAGATACGATAGTATGGTAGAAAGATTCAGATATTTCTTTCTACCATACTATCTAGTATTGTTATTGTAGTGTATAAAGTTGTATTGTAATGCGGGTTAATTTAATATAGATTAATCTACAATAGTATCATCATATTCCTTTTCTATATATATAGAAATCGATTTAATTACGTATATATAATATATATAGTGATAATGTATATTCTATAGTATCCCAATTCTATTTCTTTGCTTTATCTATTTGTATTTAATTTGTGTTGATTTCAATTAAATTAATTTGAAATAATCGAAAGCGACTTTTACGATTAGAATTCTGATTATTTTCAATATGAATCCCGATCGAAGAAGTCATTGATTGAGGAGTTGACAAATGATCCATGGGAACTTCTTCGGATTTCGAAAAGGATTAGTAAAACCCGTCGACTTTTAACGTTTGAACCATGATATGAAATGGGTTCAATAAAACAAGCAAAACATAAATAAAATTTCTAAAATAGTAAAACTAAAACAAGCGGCGCAATATGTGACTCGCCCAAGACAATATTTTAGGATGTGCAGTATCTCGTTGGACAACTACTATGTTGTTTCCCAATGTGTATCCACGTAATGGAATAACCGAATTGTTTTCTCTTTGATCTTTGAACAGTAAAGAGGTAAACAAAATAAAAAAAAGTTCCGTTCTTCCTCATGGTCCATATCTAACTTTGGTAAGAGTCAGTTCATCGAAATAGAAAATTTATGAAGAATTCAGTTGGAATAAATTTCCTACCATTTGTATTCCTTTTACTTTTTTTACTTTCAAAATACGAACACGGAAATAATTGAAATATTTCTTTGATTGAAAGAGTATTCTTCATATATATTTATTATTCATAGAATACATTACTCAACTAAAATCCAAGAGAATTTCGAAATGAAGATATTTTTCATTTCTATTTCAATTTAAAAATAAAATTTTAAATTGAAATAGTGAAATTTTAAATAAAAAAAACTTTGCCGAACGATCTATAAAAAAAAGTGATACTGTTTAGTTCCTAAACTCAATTAGTAGTACTTCTAGAGTCCACTCCTTCCCCATACTACTAGTGAAAGGGAAAACGTAAAGACTACCATTAAAGCAGCCCAAGCGAGATTTACTATATCCATGTGAATTA